AGGGTGCAAATATCTCAATTTCACCCTTTTAGATACTATTTCAGACCCATTGCCGATACTGAGTAGTAGTCAAAAATTTGTATCCATTTTTCATGATATGATGCATGGATCAGATATATCACGGCCAATTCCTCAGAAGATTCTTCCACAATGGACTCTGATAAGTGAGATTTCGAGTCAATGTTTACAGAATCTTCTTCTGTCCGAAGAAATGATTCATCGAAATAATGAGTCACCCGTTCCATTGATATGGGCACATCTGAGATCAACAAATGCTCGGGAGTTCCTCTATTCCATCTTTTTCCTTCTTCTTGTTGCTGGATATCTCGTTCGTATACATCTTCTCTTTGTTTCCCGAGCCTCTAGTGAGTTACAGACAGAGTTAGAAAAGATCAAATCTTTGATGATTCCATCATACATGATGGAATTTCGAAAACTTCTGGATAGGTATCCTACATCTGAACTGAATCCTTTCTGGTTAAAGAATCTCTTTCTAGTTGTTCTGGAACAATTAGGAGATTCTCTGGAAGAAATACGGGGTTCTGCTTCTGGTGGCAACATGCTATTGGGTGGTGGTCCCGCTTATGGGGTCAAATCAATACGTTCTAAGAAGAAATATTGGAAGATCAATCTCATCGATCTTGTAAGTATCATACCAAATCCCATCAATCGAATCATTTTTTCGAGAAATACGAGACATCTAAGTCGTACAAGTAAAGAGATCTATTCATTGATAAGAAAAAGAAAAAACGTGAATGGTGATTGGATTGATGATAAAATAGAATTCTGGATCGCGAACAGTGATTCGATTGATGATGAAGAAAGAGAATTCTTGGTTCAGTTCTCCACCTTAACGACAGAAAAAAGGATTGATCAAATTCTATTGAGTCTGACTCATAGTGATCATTTATCAAAGAATGACTCTGGTTATCAAATGATTGAACAACCGGGATCAATTTCCTTACGATACTTAGTTGACATTCATCAAAAGGATCTAATGAATTATGAGTTCAATAGATCCTGTTTAGCAGAAAGACGGATATTCCTTGCTCATTATCATACAATCACTTATTCACAAACCTTGTGTGGGGCTAATATTTTTCATTCCCCATCTCCTCATGGAAAACCCTTTTCGCTCCGCTTAGCCCTATCCCCTTCTAGAGGTATTTTAGTGATAGGTTCTATAGGAACTGGACGATCCTGTTTGGTCAAATACCTAGCGACAAACTCCTATGTTCCTTTCATTACGGTATTTCCGAACAAGTTCCTGGATGACAAGCCTAAAGGTTATCCTATTGATGATATCGATATTGATGATAGTGACGATATTGATGATAGTAATGATAGTAATGATGACCTTGATATTGATACGGAGCTGCTAACTATGACGAATGTGCTAACTATGTATATGACGACGAAAATAGACCGATTTGATATCACCCTTCAATTCGAATTAGCAAAAGCAATGTCTCCTTGCATAATATGGATTCCAAACATTCATGATCTGCATGTGAATGAGTCGAATTACTTATCCCTCGATCTATTAGAGAACTATCTCTCCAGGGATTGTGAAAGATGTTCCACTGGAAAGATTCTTGTTATTGCTTCGACTCATATTCCCCAAAAAGTGGATCCCGCTCTAATAGCTCCAAATAAATTCAATACATGCATTAAGATACGAAGGCTTCTTCTTCCACAACAACGAAAGCACTTTTTCATTCTTTCATATACTAGAGGATTTCACTTGGAAAAGAAGATGTTCCATACTAACGGATTCGGGTCCATAACCATGGGTTCCAATGCGCGAGATCTTGTAGCACTTATCAATGAGGCCCTATCAATTAGTATTACACAGAAGAAATCCATTATAGAAACTAATACAATTAGATCAGCTCTTCATAGAAAAACTTGGGATTTTCGATCCCAGATAAGATCGGTTCAGGATCATGGGATCCTTTTCTATCAGATAGGAAGGGCTGTTACACAAAATGTACTTCTAAGTAATTGCCCCATAGATCCTATATCTATCTATATGAAGAAGAAATCATGTAAGGGAGGGGATTCTTATTTGTACAAATGGTACTTCGAACTTGGAACGAGCATGAAGAAATTAACGATACTTCTTTATCTTTTGAGTTGTTCTGCCGGATCGGTCGCTCAAGATCTTTGGTCTTCATCCAGACACGATGAAAAAAATTGGATCACTTCTTATGGATTCGTCGAGAACGATTCTGATCTAGTTCATGGCCTATTACTATTATTACTATTAGAAGTAGAAGGCGCTCTGGCTCTGGCGGGATCCTCACGGACAGAAAAATCTTGCAGTCAGTTTGATAATAATCGAGTGACATTACTTCTTCGGTCCGAACCAAGGAATCAGTTAGATATGATGCAAAATGGATCTTGTTCTATCGTTGATCAGAGATTTCTATATGAAAAATACGAATCGGAGTTTGAAGAAGGGGAAGGGGCCCTCGATCCGCAACAGATAGAGGAGGAT